GCCTTCATTCTTGAAAGGGCTAAAAGTAGCGCCTTCGCTTTGTTTGTAATGAAAAGGAAAGAGAAGATCTTCGGATATTTTTTCCAGGGGAGGACTTTCTTGATCGCCTCATTCTTCAACCATGGGTTAAGATGTGGCTAAAGTCTCTCCGATGGTAGCGTATATTACGCTCGAGGCCCCTCGAGCCTCCTCTTGTACCAATGTCTATATTCCGTTCTAGGAATAAGGTCAATTTCTTTTCCGGTATGTGGAGTTTTCTTTCGTTGTTACGACAGGCTGAGAGCAGTGCCCGCTCCCTTGTATTTGGGGGAGTTGGACGGCCGTTCCGCTCTTCGGGACTTTCTTTATTCTTTTTTCGTTAAAACAAATACAACTGAAAAAGACTACTAGGAATTTAGACTGACGGCGTACCTGAGCACTCATGCCTGCAGACCCCTCGATTCTCTTTCTATGACTACTCTGGAAAAGAAAGTCTCACTACTCAATGGCTTTCGATCTTCTTTCCCCCATATAGATATTGAATAGAACGAGTTCGCTTCATGATTTCGTGACATACCAAATAAGGGATTGTTAGAAGAAAGCTCCTATAGTGGACAGCTATAGCCCTTTGTATAGGTTGGGTGCTTGTTTAAGGCCATAAAGTGCTCGCTTGAGGCGGCAAACAGAGATAGAATGATTTTTGAAGATGAATTATCGGCACCTTGAACTGTACTATCGGAACTGTGCTCTGAAGATTGATTTAAAGTAACCCAGTCAGATGTCTCAGAAAGGGTAGTGATCTCCCCCTGAAAAGTATCACGACCATAAAGAGAAGAAAAGGGAGATTGCATGTTGATAACAGAAAATGGCAATCTGTTGATTAAATACACTGTAGTAGTGAATGCTTCAACCCATAGATGCTTTGGTACTCCATTATTTATCATCAAAGTCAAAGCCATTTCAACTATAACTATATGTCGGTCTTTTCTTTCGGACACCCCATTCTGCAGCGGAGTATGAACACACGACAGCTCACGTTTGATTCCTATCTTCAGGAGCATGAAATCAAAGACCCTTGACACGTATTCTCCGCCGGAGTTCAGACCTCAACCTCTTGATCTGGAGATTTGACTTATTTTCCAAACTTTCTATATATTAAACTTAGAAAGAGCTTAGGACTTCTCTCTAAGTAAAGAAAGCCAGATCTATCTACTGTAGTCATCCACTTATAATAGTAAGTAAAGTACCTTGCACCTATGAATGACTGCACTCGAGTAGGACCCCTTAATTAAATTCAAGTAGTTGTCTGTGATATATCCTTAAATCAGCCGTAGGTCAAATCACAAGTGGACACTAACGAATGAATCAATCCAAAGAAAGGCACACTTTTTTGGATTCTTATGTTTAATCCAGGAGCATACAATTGCCAACTGTAAACAATCACATGAATTGTTCAACCCATCTGAATGAAATGCAGGAATATACCCTAGACAATGGAAGAAGTCTTGCACTGTGTGTTGTGTATGTCTCAGGCGACGGCGGGTCCCATTCCTTATCCTAATGAAGCAGCTGAAAAAAAGGAATGTAGAGAAGAATATCCGTATAATAAAGCTTTCCCAACCGGCCAACGATCCTTCCCGTGCGCTGATCGTGGATAAGACACTCAGAAGAAGAAAAGATGAGACGAAGATGGTTAGCTGCAAGGTGACTGACAGAAAACAAGTTGTTTTTAGGAGGAAAATGGAATCTATCATGAAGAATCCGGGATGAAGACATAGACCCACAGTGTGAAAGAGGTAAGAGAGTGCCATCTGCAATGTTAACAGAATCTTTGATAGGTAAAGGAGGCAGACAAAAAAGCTAAACATCTTTTTTCTTTCGCGCGAGAAGGAAAGCACTTTTGGGGGCTGACGGTACTCCTTTGGATGGTTTAACGCGACTAGCAGACCACGTCGTGCTCAATCAAATAATGGACACTGACTACGATTTGGATTGTCTCCCCGGCTCAATGGAAAGACAACCCCGTTCTACACTTCATCAAGACGAAAATCATGCCTTGTCTATTCCTCCAAATACCATTTGCCTTTTCCTCAGCCGACCAGCAAAACAACGAATTCAACCGCAGATACCCTTTAGCTAGCACATGCTAAAAAGAACAAGTAAATACCCGTCTCGTGCTTGACTCTATCTGTAAGACAGGTGTGTGCAGCCACTTAGTGAGGAGACAAGACCGGAGAGAAGAAATTCTCGCGAATAAGATATAAGACTCAAACTTATCGTATACAACTCTTATCTACGACAAGCCTTGGCTCTTCTCCTTATGGACTCTTCGCTCTATCTGTCGGTGCTCTAGCTGTCCGAAAGCCAGGAGCAGCTACTGGCCTGGACTGATTGTAAAGAAAGAAGCCAAGAGGCCGCTAGAGAAAGGGTTCCGTTTTCGAGTCTGTTTCCGATTCTTCCGACCTTGAATCTAGGTTTCCCCTAATGCCTCCTTGCTGCTTTCAAAGCTACACTTGCTTCCTTCCTTCATAAGCTAATAAGAGATTCTATTATTCTACACTGACTTTACTATGCTTCTTATTAGTTATAGTAACTATACCCTCTGGGTTGAATTGCCACAACAGGGGCCTTCCTCAAGGGAGGAGTTCATACCCGGAGAAAGAAAGCAGACTACTAAATCTACTATTTCAACATATTGTTTGCACTAGTCTCATAGCCATCTCTTTTAACATAACCTTTCGGCGTCTTCCTTTATGCTTCCCTCAAATCAGTACCCCCTCGGTCGTCCCTTTATTCAATATCCGTCATGCTAAGAATAGGGGGTTTAGGAAGAATACGGGCTTTGTTTCGGGGTTTTCAGGTGTCGAACTCTTTTATCTTCGCCAAGATGCTTTCTCAGCGATCTTTTCTCATCCTGAAGTTGATCTCCTGTCCTCTACTGACCCACCCCAATCAGCATTACTATAGATTTCAACTCTCCCATGGCCATGATTAGTATAGATCATACCTTTGCCAAGATAACCTTTGAGGTACCTCAAGATCCTGTATACTACATGTAGGTGTGCTTGACAAGGAGCATGCATATACTGGCTTACCAACCCCACAGCATAGGTAATGTCAGGTCTAGTGATAGTAAGATATCTAAGTTTTCCCACAAGCCTCTGATGCCTGCATCATCCAAGGGTTCTTTTCTCTTTTCTTCAAGCTTATGATTTTCTTCTATTGGGCTAATTGCGGCCTTGCAACCTAACATCCCTGTTTTCTTCAAATCAAGGACATACTTCTTTTGAGAGATGGCTCTACTTCTTATAGATCTCGAAAACCTCTGTGTCCAAGAAGTACCTTAGCATGCCAAGTTTATGTCGAAGGTGCGGCTCAGGTAAGCCTTCAATCTTGCAATCTCATCAACATCATCACCAGTGACCACAATATTATAAACATTTACTATGATCCGGCTCACTTTCTCACCCTTTATTACGAAATGTGTGTGATCAGAAGCACACCTTTTGTAGCCAAACTAAACTATGGCCTTACTGAACTTCTCAAACCACGCCCTCGGGGATTGCTTCAATCCATACAGGGCTTTCTTCAATCTGCATACTTTATGTGACTCCCCTTTCATTCCATATCCGGGTGCTATCTCTATATACACCTCCTCGTGCGAGTCCCCATGCAAGAAGGCATTTTTCACATCTAACTGATACAATGGCCATGATCTCTGTGTAGCCAAGGAAAGTAAGATTCTAATAGAAATGACCTTTGCCTCTGTTGAAAGGGTCTCGCCATAGTCTATTCCTTTGGTTTGTGTGAATCCTCTTGCCACTAACCTTGCTTTATATCTCTCAATCTCCCCACTTGGCTGGAATTTCACTGTGTATACCCATTTACATTTAGATCCCACAGTCTTCTTTCCAGGAGGTAAATCAACAATCTCCCATGTCTCATTCTTCTCAAGTGCACTCATCTCCTCCATCATCGCCCTCTTCCAGTGAGGGGCACACAAGGCTTCCCTTGTAGTCTTTGGTATGGATACCGAATTAGAAGTGGATATAAAGGCCTTGTAGGAGGATGACAATTTTGGATAGGATATATAGTAGTTCAAAGGGAGTTAGGTACAGGCTCTTTTTCCCCTTTCCTGGCTGCAATCGTAAGATCAAGATCAGAAGTTTCAGGGTTAGTTTCACTCTCTTCATCTTGAGGCATATTAACATTTCCCAATTCAAGGGAAAGATCCTCGCTGTTAACAAGAGGAACATAAGGGACAACTAGTCCTCTCTTACCTCGTCAGGTCAGTATGTCTTCCACTAATTGGTCTTGACCGCATCTTCCCCTGGAGGAGTAGTAGCATTGTTTTCTCTATGGGCGGATGACATAGGGATTATAAAACACGGCTGATCACTTGACTCAGGTTCTTCTTGTTGATGACTCAAGGTTTTCTTGGTTGGGTCATGAAAATCGGGTTGATTTGAAAATCAAGTAACATCCATAGAGACATACTTTCTTTTTGTAATGGGATCAAAGAATTTTGTGATGTCGGATAACCAGTGAAGACACATCTCACAGCTCTAGGATCCAATTTCTCATGAGAGGTCCCGGTTACATAGACATAACACACACCCAAAAATGGAAGATATAGATCAAGAATCTATTAACATATTTACGAATCCCAATCCTGGAAATATAGCATCCCACTTTTCTTTACTACCCAGGACTTCGATACATTTAGAAATTAGGTAGAAGAATAAAGTTTTTAGCATTAGGATTTCACACTTGTACAGGTCCCTTTCAATACCACGGAAAGCATCCCTATTAATCAGGTAAACCTAGGTTAACACTGCTTCAGACCATAAAGACTTTTGAAGATTCATCTCAAAGGAAGGTGCCCTAATAACTTCCAATAAATGTCTCTTTTTCCATTCTGCAACCCCATTTTGCTGTGGGGTGTATGGGCATGTCATTTGAGACTCAATACCTTGCTTTTTCAAATACCCCTGCAGCAGTTTCTGGGAGATGTACTTTCT